TATATTTATTTAATTTAATTAAGTATTTTTATTATATTAAAGAGCATTCAACGAATATCTTGGTAAGAAATGTAAGGACGTCGCGCGACGAAACTTTACACGTAAGCACAAGCTTGTGATGTGTAAGTCTCCTGCGAGAAAACTTTAATTTTTTAATAAAAACAATGTGAATTGAACCATCTTAGTAACATTGACAATAAAAATCAAAAGAGACTTTATTAGTAATGGTGAATGAACGTAAAGATAGCTTAATTTAACGAACATTTGGAAGTACCTTAAAAAGGTTCAAGTCCTGTACAATAAATTCGTTATTTTTATAAGTAGTGTGAAGACTATTTTGCATGAAAAAAGGAGAACCACCTTCTAAGCTTAAAAAATTTCTTAACCGATAGTGAACGAGTACCGTGAGGGAAAGATAAAAAATTTCGAAAGAAATTTATTGATTTAAAATTGAATGTTTACAAGTTTTTGGAATTTTAAACATAAAAATAACAAAGTGCCTTTTGCATAATGAGTCAGTAAGTTAAATAATATAGCAAGCTAAACTTTAACTTTTAAGCGTTGAAAAGTTATGTTATTTAAACCTGAAGCCAAGTGATCTAATTGAAAGCAGGTTGAGACTTTACTAACATATTGTTAAAGACCGAACTCGTACATGTAGCAAAATGTAGAGATGACTTTTAGTTAGGGGCGAAAGACCAATCAAACTTGGCGATAGCCGGTTTTTCACGAAACGTATTTTAGTACTACGTTACCAACGTAAATTAAAGGTAAAGTACTTACTAAATAAGGGGGCCTAAAAACTTACTAAGTTTAGTTTAACTCAGAATTTTAATTTAATCATGGTAACAGACAGTCTTTAAGCGATAAGGTTTAAAGACAAAAGGAAAACAATCCAGATCGTATGTTAAGACCTCAAAATTATAATTTAGTGAAAAAAATTATTATTCCAAACAAATAAAAAGGATAGGCTTAGAAGCAGTCTTTCATTGTAGAAAGCGTTTTAGCTCAATATTTTTTTAATAATAATTAAAAATGAAAGAAGACTTTAAATTATATGTCGATACAACGAATTAAATAATATATATATATATATATTTGATGGTAGTGAAACGTTCTGTTTTAAATGTATTAAATGATAAATTAATACTAAATTTCAGAAGTGCTAATGCTGACATGAGTAGCGTAAACTGTGTAAAAATCATAGTCACTTAATATCAAAGGTTTTCAATGCAATTTTTTACACATTGAGTTAGTCGGTCCTTAAAAGAAGAGTGAAAACTGTACTTGATAGGAAAAAATACCAATTATATGCAATACTTTGTTAAAAAAATTACTTAAATTATACGTTTGAAAAGGTAAAATGTATAAAATTACTTAATTTTCAAGAAAAAATTATAATTTTTAGGCCGTACTAAAACCGACACAGGTAGATTAAAAGTGAATGAATAAATTATATTGAAGGAACTCGGCAAATTTACTCTGTATGTTCGCTATAAAGAGGGCTGGATATATCCAGTGACATAAACAAAGAAGTAACGACTGGTTACCAAAACCACAGGACTCTGCAAATTGCTAAAACCGTATAGAGTCTGACGTCTGCCCAGTGCTTAAAAGCGATAAATCTAGGTTTAAGCTTAGATTTTAACCTTAAGTAAACGGCGGTTCTAACTATAAGAATCCTTAGGTAGCGAAATTCCTTGACGGGTAAATTCCGTCCCGCATGAATGACGTCACGATTGCTTCACTGTCTCCAATATAAATTCAGCGAAATTACAAAATCCATGAAAATGTGGATTACCTGCAGTAAGACGGAAAGACCCTAGATCCTTTACTCTATTTTTATATTGTAAAAGATATATAGAAGTATAGAATAAGTGGGAGTATTGAAATACAAAATGTGAAATACCACTCTTTTATAGAACTTTTACTTATTTGTTAAAAAACAAAAACTGTATAAAAAAGGGAGTTTACTTGGGACGAGTACCTCCTAAAATGTAACGGAGGTGTACAAAGGTAAGTTACAGTTACTTAAATAAAGTAATAAAGCGTGTAACGGCAAAAACTTGCTTAACAAAGAGATTGATAAATCAACTTGAAACGAAAGTTTGTCGTAGTGATCCGGTATGTATGCGTGGAAATAATATCGCTTAACAAATAAAAGGAACTCTAGGGATAACAGATTCATCGTGGTTAAGAGTTCTTATTGATGCCACGGTTTGATACCTCGATGTCGACTCATCTTATCCTGAAATTGAAGCAGATTTCAAGGGTCTAGTTGTTCGCTAGTTAAAAAGGTACGTGAGTTGGGTTCAGAACGTCGTGAGACAGTTCGGTCCCTATCTGCTGCAGGAGTGAAAAGAATAAAATCTGTTTTTAGTACGAGAGGACCAAAACAGTTTAACCACTGGTGTATTGGTTGTTAAACCTTTAACAATGCCAAGTAGCTAAGTTAAATAGTATTTAAATGTTGAAAGAATCAAAAACATTAAATTTATTTTATCGCTTTTCGTGAGGTTTCTAAAAGATAATTAGATAGATCGTTTTAAAGTATGTTATTTAGTGATAAAAAGCTTATAAAAACGAATAAGACCCATAAAAAATTACTTAATTAAATTAAATACTATAATATGTCACAAAAAATTAACCCTACTAGTTTAAAACTAGGTATTTTACAATTATGAAATTTTAACTTACCAAAGTATGGAAAACACTTTCAAAATTATAAAAGACGTATACAAATATATAAACATATTTGTTATTATTTAAAATATGTTTTAAGGAACCATCAACTACTTTTAAATAAAATTAATATAAGATGTATTAATCAACAAGTATTTATTACAGTATCTTTGTTCTGTTTACAACCAAATTTTACTTTACTGAATAAAAACTCTTTACTAAGTACTATATTTAACTGAATAAAAACTCCTTTAATTTTACACTTCTACCAAACTTTTTTTTTAAGTTCATCATCTTTTTTACTAAGTAACTACATAACGTATTTGCTAAAAGAAAAAAATATTTCTGCAAAAAAACTTTTACAACAAGTTTATTTACTCTTAAAACCCCAATCAAAAACCCCAAAACTTGTTTATACAACTTCAGGTATACAAGTAGTAAATTTAAAAGGATTTAAAATACAATTTTCTGGTTGCTTCGAATCCTCTAGAAGTCAGATGGCAAAAACGATTAAATGTAACTTCGGGTCTGTACCTTTAACTAAGTTAAATGGTTTTATTGACTATTCCAATAATACAATTTTTACAAAATTCGGTACATGTGGTTTAAAAATCTGATTATTCTACGAATTTAAATCTTTTTAAAATGAATATAACTAAAAAATCACATAAAATACACTTAAAATCTTCGTCACATACGCGACATATCTTAAGATTTGGTACATACGGTTTTAAAATTATGTCAACTATTGTGTTAACAACTGAACAAATACAATCATTAAACCGATTTTTATTAAAAACCATAAAAAATCAATCCGCATTTTCAAAAACTTGTAAACTTTGAAGCTTGGTAAAAACAAATAAAGCTTTAACAAAACTCAGTTTAGAATCTAGGATGGGGAAGGGGAAAGGCTCTATTTACACGGAAGCTGTCCTTCTGAAAAGTGGGTCAATTATTTATGAATTTAAGAACTATAAGAAACATCAAATAATTGATTTATTCAATCTTTTTAGAAAACAAATTCCTTGTACTGAGTTAAAGTTAGTATACAGAAAATAAAGAGAGAGAAACCTAAAGGTTAGGTGTTAGTCTGTCGCACTAAATATTGCGGGTTCGAGTCCCGTCTCTCTCGGTTATATCTATTTAAGATTAATAAAGAATCATTATTTATAAAATAAAATAAAATGCAATTTCATTTTACACAATGAGTATTCCGTTGAATATTTTCAACAAATCATAAAGATATAGGTACCTTATACTTAATTTTTGGGGCGTTTTCTGGTATAATTGGAGCGTGTATTTCCTTGTTAATTCGTATGGAATTAGCTCAACCAGGAAACAACTTACTATTAGGAAACCATCAAATTTATAATGTATTAATTACAGCTCACGCTATTTTAATGATCTTCTTCTTAGTTATGCCTGTTATGATTGGAGGTTTTGGTAATTGACTTGTTCCTATTATGATTGGAAGCCCAGATATGGCCTTCCCTCGTTTGAACAATATTAGCTTTTGATTATTACCCCCTGCGTTATTTCTTTTATTAACATCATCACTTGTCGAAGTTGGTGTAGGAACTGGTTGAACAGTATACCCTCCTTTAAGTTCAATACAAAGCCATTCTGGTGCTGCTGTAGACTTAGCAATTTTTAGTTTACATATAGCAGGAGCTTCTTCAATATTAGGCGCTGTTAATTTTATCTCAACAATTTTAAATATGCGTAATCCTGGACAGAGTATGTACAGAATGCCCCTATTTGTGTGATCAATTTTAGTTACTGCATTATTACTACTTTTAGCTGTACCTGTTCTAGCAGGAGCTATAACTATGCTTTTAACTGATCGAAACTTTAATACATCCTTCTTTGATCCTGCGGGAGGTGGAGATCCTATTTTGTATCAACATCTCTTTTGATTTTTTGGCCATCCTGAAGTATATATATTAATTCTTCCAGGGTTTGGTATGATTAGTCATATTGTTTCAACATTTTCTAGAAAACCTGTTTTTGGGTACATAGGCATGGTATATGCAATGGTATCAATAGGTGTACTAGGTTTTATAGTTTGAGCGCATCATATGTATACAGTAGGTTTAGATGTGGATACACGTGCTTATTTTACAGCCGCAACAATGATTATTGCGGTACCAACTGGTATAAAAATATTTAGTTGGATCGCAACAATGTGAGAAGGTTCTATTCATTTTAAAACCCCAATGCTATTTGCAATCGGCTTTATTTTTTTATTCACGATTGGAGGTTTAACAGGTATTGTCTTAGCAAATTCAGGGTTAGATATAAGTTTACACGATACATACTACGTTGTAGCACATTTTCATTATGTTTTATCCATGGGAGCAGTTTTTGCTATTTTTGCAGCGTTTTATTACTGATTTGGTAAAATTACAGGAGTTCAATACCCAGAACTCTTAGGTCAAATTCATTTTTGATCAACTTTTATAGGTGTAAATTTAACTTTTATGCCAATGCATTTTTTAGGTTTAGCAGGTATGCCTCGTCGTATTCCGGATTATCCTGATGCATATGCTGACTGAAATTTAGTAGCTTCCTATGGATCTTACGTTGCTTTACTAAGTACTTTATTCTTCTTTTATATAGTTTACGTTTCTCTCACAACGCTTAAACCTTGTCTAAACAACCCTTGAGATTTTGGTAAAAATGCTGTTCAAAGTGCTTCTACGTTGGAATGAGTTGTGACATCACCGCCAGCTTATCATACATTTGAAGAAATGCCTTTAATTTGCGAAACGCAAAATAAATAATATACACATGATTAATCTTTTCAGAAATCTTTTTACTTCCATATTTTTTCTACCAAATTTTACATTCGCGGACACTGCCGAAAACTGGCAATTAGGTTTTCAAGACCCAGCGACGCCTATAATGGAAGGTATTATTAATTTACACCACGATTTAATGTTTTTTATATGTGTAATTTCAATTTTTGTTACTTGAATGTTATTCAGAACGTTATGGCATTTCAGTTATCTAAATAATCCAAATCCTTCTTCTTTAACACACGGTACACTAATTGAAATGGTATGAACTATTACACCTGCTTTTATTTTACTTATTATCGCAGTACCTTCATTTTCATTATTATATGCTATGGATGAAGTTATTTCACCCGCGATTACTATTAAAACTTTAGGTCATCAGTGATATTGAACTTATGAATACTCTGATTACATAAACGAAGACGATGAGTTTATTGAGTTTGATAGTTACATGCTTCCAGAAGAAGATCTTGAATTAGGCCAACTTAGACTTCTTGAAGTAGATAACCGCATGGTAATACCTACAAATACCCATATTAGAGTAATTGTTTCAGCTGCAGATGTACTACATAGTTGAGCTATACCTTCTTTAGGTGTAAAGTGTGACGCTATACCTGGTAGATTAAATCAAACTTCATTATTTATTAAACGAGAAGGTGTTTATTATGGTCAGTGTAGTGAGATATGCGGTATCAACCATGGGTTTATGCCTATTGTTGTAGAAGCTGTCCCTTTAAAAAACTATGTAAATTGAATTTCTACTAAATTAACAGAATAGATCTTTAAATACACATGAGATTATCTTTTTCACAAATATTTTTACTAATTATTCTACTAATTATCTTATTTACTAACAAAACGTTTTTAACAAAACGTTTTGTAGAGAATATAACTTCTTTTTTAAAAACTATAAAAAACCATTCCATTCGAAAATAATTTAAAAGTATGATTTTATTATCTAAAGTTTCAAAAACCTTACAGAGACACCCTTTCCATTTAGTTGACCCAAGTCCCTGACCTTTCGCTGCAGCTTTCTCAGCTTTCTCTTGTGCTGTAGGTGCTACTATGTATCTACATGCATATAAACAAGGCTCCTTCGTTTTATTTACCAGTTTTATGATGTTGTTATTAACTATGTTTGTATGATGACGTGACGTAATTAGAGAATCTACATTTGAAGGACATCATACAGGTATTGTACAACAAGGCTTAAGATACGGAGTCTTGTTATTTATTGTTTCTGAAATTCTATTTTTCTTCGCGTTTTTTTGAGCGTTTTTTCATAGTAGTTTGGCTCCTACAGTAGAAATAGGCTCCATTTGACCTCCTAATGGCATAACCGTTTTAAATCCTTGAGAAGTGCCTTTTTTAAATACATTAATTTTATTATTATCAGGATGTACTGTTACTTGAGCACATCATGCAATGGTAAGTAATCAACGCACTGAAGGGTTACTAGGATTACTATTTACTGTAATTTTAGCTATTATTTTTACTTCACTGCAAGTTTTTGAGTACAATATGGCCGATTTTAGGTTGTCTGATGGCATATATGGTTCAACATTTTATATGGCAACTGGGTTTCATGGATTTCACGTATTTATAGGAACTATATTTTTAATAGTTTGTACTATACGATTATTTCAGTATCAGTTAACACAGCAACACCATTTTGGTTTTGAAGCAGCAGCTTGATATTGGCATTTTGTGGATGTGGTATGGCTTTTTTTATTTGTTTCTATTTATTGATGAGGAGGTTCTTAAATTATTAAAAAATGATAAATATACTTTTAATATTATTTTTATTTATATTTTTAAGTTACAAAAATATATTACTATTAAACGAAGAATCGTTAATTTTATTGTGTTTCATTACATTTGTTTCATTAATCCTAAATAAATTTGGTACTGCTATAAACACCTCACTAACTTCTCAGTCAAAAAATATAGAGATTGTATTAAAACAATCTTTAAAACAATCTTATATTCTCTTACAAGAATTTCTACTACTAAATCAGAAACCAAAAAACCTTATTTTTAAATTCCATAAATTAGGTGGTTATTACTACAATTTAGTATCTGTTTTAGGCAACATGTTGCCTAAATATAAAGAATTACAACTAAATACTGCCTATAAAAATAGACTAGTATTTTTAAATAAAATTGAACAACAAACAATAAAGCTTCTCGCAGTAATAATTGTTAAAAAATTAGGTAAAATTATTAAGTTGAAACAATTTTATTCTTCAAATTTAAAAATTAATTATTTTTTATGTTTAAAATCAATCAATTTACGTGAATACATTCATTTAATTGTCCCTAATAATAAATAATGCTTAGTATAAAGCGAATATAGATAAATTGGTAAAGTCACTAATCTTCCACATTAGTTAATTACGGGTTCGAGTCCCGTTATTCGCTTAATGGTGTATCGCCAAATCAGGTAAGGCATTGGTTTTTGACGCCATCATCTAGAGGTTCGAGTCCCCTTACACCAGTACATAATTTATAATATAAATAACGATTTGTATGCTCGCTTGGTGAAAAAGGTAAACACGATGGATTTAAAATCCGTTCTCAAGGAGAGTTACTGGTTCAAGTCCAGTAGCGAGTAATTTTTTAAACCAAAAAATTTATTAATTTATTAAAAAACGATGCAATTACTTAAAAAACCTCTTATATCGGTGGTTAATAACCATCTTATTAATTACCCAACTCCTATAAATATTCATTACGCTTGAAACTTTGGTTTTTTAGCTTCAATGTGTTTAATTATTCAAATCCTTACAGGTATCTTTTTAGCAATGCATTATACTCCTCAGGTAGACCTAGCATTTGCTAGTCTTGAGCATATTATGAGAGATGTTAATTATGGCTGATTATTACGTTATACCCATGCAAACGGAGCTTCAATGTTTTTTATAGTTGTGTATACTCATTTATTTCGTGGTTTGTACTTTGGATCTTACACGAAACCACGTCATTTAGTATGGGTGACTGGTGTAGTCATACTCTTATTAATGATTTTAACTGCATTTATAGGTTATGTACTGCCTTGAGGTCAGATGAGCTTATGAGGCGCTACCGTAATTACTAATTTAGTTTCAGCAGTTCCTATAGTAGGAGATTCTTTAGTTGCTTGGTTATGAGGGGGTTTTTCTGTTGATAATGCAACTTTAAATCGTTTTTATAGTTTTCATTATCTGTTTCCATTTGTAATTGCTGCACTTAGCTTAGTGCACTTAGCTTTACTACATCAAGATGGTTCTGGTAACCCATTAGGTATAGAGTCTTCTGTCGATAAAATAGTAATGTACCCTTATTTTATTGTTAAAGACTTTTTAGGATTAATTATCTTTGCAATTTTATTTGCAAGTTTTGTTTACTTTTATCCTAATACTCTAGGACATCCTGATAATTACATAGAAGCAAATCCTATGGTAACACCTGCGCATATTGTACCAGAGTGGTACTTTTTGCCTTTTTATGCCATCTTACGAAGTATACCTCATAAGTTAGGAGGTGTATTAGCTATGGTTTCTGCAATTGCTGTACTAGCTTTATTACCATGAATTCACAGTACTGAAGTTAGAAGTTCTAGATTTAGACCGCTTTACAGAATATTTTATTACATAATTATAACTTGTTGTCTAATATTGGGTTGAATTGGCGGAATGCCTGTAGAGGAACCGTACGTTATAATAGGTCAAATTGCTAGTATTTACTATTTTTTTTATTTTTTAGTAATTTTACCTTTTTTAGGAAAGTTAGAAAAATTTCTTTTATTGTATAAATAAGAGATACATAAATTTATGTATCTCTTATTTATATTAATATAGGTAGAGGGACTCGAACCCTCAAAACAATTACGTTATTAGATTCTAAATCTAACATGTTTACCAAATTTCATCATACCTATTTACGTAATTTAATAAATTTAATAACGCCTCTAGAGTCTCGTACTAATTGAGTACTCACCTGCTGTTTTTTAACAATAGAGCGTTGGTGCATTGTTAAAACGATTGCGCCTATCATAGCAACCAATAGAATTAATCCGCACACTAAAAAAAGTATACAAAATTTTGTATATAAAAAAGTTCCTATAACCTCAATATTACTTAAATAATTATTTTCAATTAACCAAGGTATATAAACCATACAATTATTTTCAATTAAAGTTACATGGTTATCTACACTGCTAATAATCTGACTTATAAGTACTAAAAAAATTATTATACCTATAGGTATAATCGAAAAATTATCTATTTTTATAGGATTTATTTTTATATTTAACATCATTACAACAAATAAAAATAGTACAGCAATTGCGCCTACGTACACAATTAGGAACATGAAAGAAAAAAATTCTGCGCCTAAAACTAATAATAAACCTGCAACATTACAAAAAACAACAATTAAAAACAACACTGAATGGACAGCATTGGACAATGTTACCACCAGAATGGCAGATATGATAGAAAAACTACCAAAGAAATAAAAAATAATAGTATCTATATTCATTTTTAAAAAATTTTAGTATGTATAAGTTACAAAGCGGAAAAAGGGACTCGAACCCTCAATAACAACCTTGGCAAGGTTGTACTTTACCAATTAAGTTATTTCCGCATTTGGCGAGGGGAGCTTGGCAAGGTTGAGCAGTAGATTGTGAATCTAAAGGACATGGGTTCGAATCCCATCTCTCGCCTTTAAAAAAGTTTATGCTTTAGTAATGCGATAGCTTGACCAGGATTTAATGATTTGGGACAAGTTTTACTACAGTTCATAATTGTATGACAACGGAATAAACGCATTTTATGGTTTAAAAAATTTAAACGTTCTACTGTTTGATTATCTCGACTATCAACTACTCATCTGTAAGCTTGTAAAAGTACAGCAGGACCTAAGTATTTGTCTTGATTCCACCAATAACTAGGGCAACTAGAGGAGCAACAGGCGCATAAAATACATTCATATAAACCATCCAATTCTAACCTATCCACTTTTGATTGTAAATTTTCATTAATCTTATCCGTAATAAGTTTTGTTGATTTTAATCATGGTTTAATTGATTTATACTGTGAATAAAAGTTTGTTAAGTCAGGTATTAAATCTTTTATAACGTACATATGTGGTAAAGGGTAAATAGTTATAAATTTAGTACCTAGTTTAATTGATTTTAAGCAAGCTAAAGAATTTGTACCATCAATATTCATAGAACAGCTTCCACATATACCTTCTCTACAGGACCTACGAAATGTAAGAGTAGAATCGTAATATTGCTTAATGTAAATAAGAGTATCCAAAACCATAGGTCCTGTACGATTTAATGATATAGGATAAATAGAAAACCATGGTTTTCTATTTACGTGAGGATTTCAACGGTAAACCCTTAAAAATTTTTCTTTAGAAGTAAGAGTACCGAAGGTAGTAAAAGGTTTAACTTTTAAATTTAAGTTAAAAAAGTTCATATTATATAACTATTTTTTGTACAAAAAACAATAAATATACAAGTAAAATAACACTTATACATTTTGCAGTACTATAAACTAAATTAATCGATAAGTTAAAGTTCAAGTCTCAACTTATATGTCTTAAACCATTTAATAGATGGTACAAAAAAATTACAAGGAAGTTTAAAATAAAAGCATTTTGGACCCACATTTTAATATTTATATAATTCAACAGAAAATTAAATGCAGGATAAGAAGAAAATTTTAGTAATGATAGAAAAATTACTAAAGAAATAGTAAGACCTATAGCCGTAAAGCGATGTCAAATTGAGTAAGTTGACGTAAGTTGACTTGTATAGATTGTTAAATGAGGGGATAGAGGTCTATTAAAAGTTCTAAACAATGTTTTATTTTTCACTATATTAAGTGTCTGGTATCTATATTATTTTGTCCGAAGTAGGATTTGAACCTACGACACAAGAATCTTCAACTCTATGCTCTAACCTCTGAGCTACCCAGACATAAATTAGGTAAGATAGGATTCGAACCTATGATGGGACTACCATAACAATTTTCAAAATTGACGCCTTAAACCACTCAGCCACTTACCTGCTATTAGGGTAGTAGGATTTGAACCTACATTCTTTTATGCCCAAGACAAACACGATAACCATTTCGCCATACCCTAATAGATAGTATTTATGTAAATAATATTAAAAAGGCCATCATTAACGCGAATAAAGCAACAGCTTCAGTTAACGCGAAGCCCAAAATTGTATAACCAAATAATTGTTGTTTTAAAGAGGGGTTGCGTGCATAAGCCATAACTAAAGACCCAAACACAATACCAACACCTGCACCAACACCTGTTAAACCAATTGTAGCCAAGCCTGCACCTATCATTTTTGCACTTTGAAGAGTAACATTCATTTTATTTTATTTTATTTTAGTTATATTTATAAAAGCTAGAATCAGATTCGAACTGATCTAAAAAGATTTGCAATCTTTTACATAACCACTATGCTATCTAGCCTAAAATATAAAAGCTAGCGAAAGAAGGATTTGAACCTACGACTTTTGGATTATGATTCCAACGTTCTGACCAAACTGAACTATTTCGCCTTTTAATTAAATTCGACGTGTACGAATCTTTTTACACCCATTATGAGGTATAATTAAATTTTCTTGAATTGATAAGATAATAAATCCGATGGTTTTTAGCGACTTAATAAAGAAAAGTTTAGATTTATTAGTACCTTTTATTTTTAAATGGATACTTGTAGAATTCATCCTAATACTGTAATTATACAATAATTTAATAGTGTTGATTATAGAAGAAGTTGTAATTTTCTTAGTACCTCGCATTTTGTTAGTACCTACAGTAGCTCAGTTTAAAGGAGCTCCGTTTGCATTAGTTAAAGTACATATAATATTATTATTTTTGAAGAAAATAAATAATATTGATAAATTTTTATTAGGTAATTGCATGATTTTTAAAGTTTTTGTAACGATCTAAAGTTTCCGTATAAAAGTAAATTTAGAAAAGATTAAACTGCTTTCGAGTTCGGTAAGGGATCGTGCATTTTTAATTTAACTTTAAAAGTTACAAAAGAATAAATTATTCCCATTCTAAGGCTCCCTTGTACCACTCATAAATAAAACCGATTGTTAAAACAATAAGAAAAATAACCATGCTTCAATAACCAAAAATGGGAAGTTTATTTAGTACTATAGATCAAGGAAATAAAAAACTTACTTCTAAATCAAAAATTAAAAATAAGATTGCAACTAAATAAAATCTAACATCGAAAGTTGATCTAGCATCATCAAATGGATTAAAACCACATTCATATGCACTAACTTTTTCTTGATCCATTTTTTGTGGAGTTAAAATATAAGATAACATAAATAATAGAATAGAAAGGAAAGAGGATATTCCTAAAAATATTAAGATAATTCCATACTCTGAAAAGATAATATTCATTTTTAAATAATTTAAGGGAGTCAATCTAAACTGAGTAAAACTCCAGACACAAAAAATACTCAACCTAAAGATAAAGGTAAAAATATTTTTCAACCTAAACGCATTAACTGATCATACCTGTAACGTGGTAACGATGATCGTACTCATATAAATGTAAACAATAGAAAAGTAGTTTTAATAGCAAATCATAAAGAAGGAGGTACTCAGTAAAAAGGTAGGAAATTAAAAAGTGGTAATCACCCTCCTAAAAATAAAGCAGTGGCTAAACTACACATTAAGATCATATTAGCATATTCTCCTAAAAAGAATAAAGCAAAACCCATTGCTGAGTATTCCACATTGTAACCTGCCACTAGTTCTGCTTCTGCTTCTGGTAAATCAAAAGGTGCTCTATTAGTTTCCGCTAATATTGAAATGTAAAACATAAAAAAAGCAGGGAATAAAGGTACAATGTACCAAATTGACTTTTGTGCTAAAGTAATCTCAGAAAAATTTAAGGAACCTGCACATAGAAGTACATTAATTAATATTAACCCTAAAGAAACTTCATAAGAAACCATTTGTGCAGCTGAACGTAACGCACCTAGAAAAGCATACTTTGAATTACTTGCTCAACCTGCCATTATAATTCCATATACACCTAAAGAAGAAATTGCTAAAATGTAAAGGACACCGACATTTATATCGGAATATACCATACCTTCTCCTAATGGTAAAACACATCACGAAACAAGTGCTAATAAAAATGTTAAAATAGGTGCCATAATAAAAACTAATAAGTTGGCACTTGAAGGTAATATAGTTTCTTTAACAAAAAGTTTTAAGGCATCAGCTCAAGGTTGTAATAAACCTCATAATCCTACAACATTAGGTCCTTTACGGCGTTGCATAGCAGCCATAACTTTACGTTCTGCTAGTGTCATGTAAGCTACTGAAATTACTAAAGGTAATACAATTGTAAAAAATTTTAGAGTAGATAATAAAATCATAGTTATTTTATAGTGTAAAGGACAAAGCCATTCGTTTAATAGGAGTGTAAAATAATTCAATATCTACAAAAAAAAGAGATATGAAAAAAAGAGATATTCCTAAAACAAGCGAGGTTGACTTATCAACAGGTTGTAATATAGGCCATCTTTGAATTTTTGAAAAATAAGCTAATTGAATTATACGAATATAATAAAAACACGATATACTACTCATTATAATTGCTATTAAAACAAGTCCATAAGTACTACTTCGTACACCAGCCAACAACACAAAAACTTTCGCAAAGAAACCCGATAAAGGAGGTATTCCAGCCATAGAAAATAAAATTAAAGTAAGAGATATCGCAAGTAAAGGATTAGTTTTTGACAAACCTAAAACTTCATCAAGATAACGAATTTGAGACCACTGCGGGTATTCATACAAGCGTACAGTGTACAAGAAAGAGAATATAGCGAACGATGTCATAATGTAAATGACTAAATAAATAATGATACTTGTAATACCAAAAGTTTCCCCTGGTAAGAAACCTATCAATATAAATCCTATATGATTTATAGAACTGTAAGCTAAAAAACGTTTCCATTTATTTTGTGCTAAAGCTCCTAAAGATCCGAAAAGTAGGGATAAAAAAGAGCCTAATAAAAATAAGTTTTTTCAAGTAGGAAAAAGATCATAAAAACTTATTAAAAAGATTCGTAGAAGTAAAGTTATAATTGCTAATTTTGGAAAAATAGTAAAAAAAGCAGTTGTACTAGTAGGAGATCCCTCATAGACATCTGGTGCTCACATGTGAAAAGGAGAAACACTTAACTTAAAAAATAAGGCAGCTAGTACAAATATTAATCCTAAAAGGGTGCCCGATATAAGAGGTGTAGATTCTGTAAGAAAACCTGTGAAAAAAATATGGAAGTCATTGAAATTAGTCAAACCTGTAAATCCGTAAAGGAGAGAGGATCCGAAAAGTAAAAATGCTGAAGCAAAAGCTCCTAAAACAAAGTATTTCAATCCAGCTTCTGTTGAAAACTCTGATGATCTTTTAAAACTAGCAAGTACGTAAAAAGATAAACTTTGAAATTCAATAAGGAGGTATAACGTAAGAAGATCATAAGTTTGAAGAATACAAAGTAAAGCTAATACTGCTAATAATATTAGTATTCAATATTCAAAGGAATTTATTTTTTCATTTATTACGTATATAATAGAAAAATATGTTCATACAACACTTGCACCTACAATAATTAATTTAGAACATAAAACAAAAAAATCGGAAGTAAGGAAGAAGTTCCAAGAAGTAAAATTAGAATAAGGAAAGTAAATTAGAATAAGGAAAGTAAATGTCAGAACTTGCACGCTAATTAACCCTACAGTTTTAGAGAGAAGAGGGTAACCTAAAAACAAGGAGCCTGATATTAATACACCAAATAATAATATTATAAATATAGAGATTACTAGGTATATTTCTGGTAAGGTAAAATAAATATCGAAGGTAAAATTTGTCACTAGTTTAATTGGTTTAAATTAAAAATTCTAAAACACATCTTATAAATTCAAAACTGCAGGTTCTAATTAATGAAAGTAAAAAAACTTTAGTTTTTTTATTATGTAAATAATCATTTAAAATCGATTTTAAACCTAAATTTAAATGTAAAAATATGAAAGTAAAAATTAGGAAGATGATTTCTAAACCATAAAGTATCGAAGGTAAAAATAAAATAACAGGAATTCTTAGTAGCCATCAGTGATAGTACATCGTTATATTGGTTTTAAGAGTTAGAGCAGTGTTCTAACAAACTACTAACTGTAAAGTGTATCTCATTTAAAAAGTTATTTGGTAGTAAACCCATTCATAAAATTAAAAAAAGAAGAGGAAGAAGGATGTAAAATTCTCTTCTAGATACATCCTGAAATAACGTAAAATAAGTTAACTTAAGTGATCCAAAACCAATTCTATTTAACAATCAAATTGAGTAACCTGCGCTAAGGATAATACTAAATGCGATTGCAAAAGTTAAAAAAATATTTGATTGAAAAGAGCCTAATAAAACTAATAACTCACCTATAAAACTACTTGTTCCAGGAAATCCTATATTACAAAAGGAGAAAAAAAGGAAGAAAATAGTAAATAAAGGCATGACTTGAACCAAACCACCATAGTATTTTAGGATTCTTGTTTTATATCTATCGTAAAGGACACCGACACATAAAAAAAGGGCACTAGATACCAAACCATGACTTAACATTAAAATTATACTACCTTCCACCCCTTGCGTATTTAAAGTAAAAATACCTACTGTGACAAAGCTCATGTGCGCAACAGATGAATATGCTATAATTTTTTTGAGATCCACTTGACGTAATGTCGTTAAAGATGCATATAACGCAGCTAGTAAACTCAAAGTAAAAACAAGTGGTGTAAAATAAACTGTCGCTATCGGAAACATCGGAAGTGAAAATCTTAAAAAGCCATAACCTCCCATTTTTAATAGTACACCAGCCAGTATAACGGAGCCTGAAGTCGGAGCCTCCGCATGAGCTTCAGGCAATCAAATATGAAATGGTACCATAGGTATTTTTACTGCGAAGCTTGCAAAAAAAGCTAACCATAAAAGGATCTGTTGAGTTTCAGAAAAATTAAAGTTCCATAAAATCTGTAAATCCGTAGTACCTGTATTTAAATAAATGTAAACTAAGCCAATTAACATTAAAAGAGAACCTATAAGTGTATATAAAAAAAATTGGTAAGCAGCACGTACCTTACGTTGTCGAGAACCTCAAATACCTATTATTAAAAACATAGGTATTAAAACACTTTCAAAATATAAATAAAATAAAAATAAATCTAAAACACTAAATACTTGAATTAGTAAAAATTCTAATAATAGAAAGGAAATTAGGTATTCTTTTACATAGTAAGTTACCGATTCTCAACTAACAAGTATACAAAGAATAATTAAAAAAGTAGTCAATAAAATAAAAAAAAGGGAAATACCATCAATCCCCACTGTATAATAAAAATTTAAGGAAGAAAATCAATTTATTGTTTTACAAAATTGAAAAAAAGAAGAAGTTTGATTAAATTGGATCCAAATTAATAAAGATAAAATGAATGTTACGCAAGAACTATACAAAGCTGCTAAACGACAATGGTTTACGTTTGTTTTAGGTACTAACAATAAATAAAATAAACCTATAAGAGGTGATACAGATGTTAATAAAAGAGGGTTAATAGTCTCAAACATATAAATGTTAGTTTTTAGTTATTACTGAGTCTAGGTTGATTCGAACAACCAACTTTACGCTTATCAAGTTACAATCGATTTTAAATTAAATTAATATTTAAACCTTTGTTAAAAACTATACGTGATAATTTCTTATCATATAGCTTTCTTTTAAGTACTAAAAGTAAATAATATCAGCATATCCTTTTTATTACAAAAAAGCTTTCGCTTGATCATTATCCTTATTGCATGTTTTAATTTTTTTAACTGTATAATTGTTAGAGTCTTACTTTATACCATAGAAACGATAAATAGATTAAAACTAAGTGCACGCTGTTCAGTTTATAGTATCAAAATTTTTCTAGAGTAATGATATTTTCAGTAAGTTCCTGTACGTACTCATAAATTTACATATTCAAATTTTTAGTTTTAACCAATAAGTTATAAAAATAATAAGTATTCTAATCTTTAAAATAGTAAGAATTACACTTACATAAAAAAATTAATTTTTAACAGAATTACTAAATATAATAGTTTAATCTTAACATGTCACACGCGTACGCTCTAACCTTTAAGCTATAGACTCTATTGTAAAATTTAATTCAAAGGTACTAACAAAAAGAATAACCCAATAAGACGATAGTCAAGTAAAAAGGAAAATGGATCAAATATAATGTAAGGCAACCCAATAACAAAAAAACAAATTCCTAAAACCATAAAAAATAAATAATGCGTAATTTGACCTGTTTGCAGATGCATAATTTTACGACTATAGCTTAAAACTAACTTAGAAATACCATAAGGACCTAAGAGTTCTATAAATCCACGGTCAAAAGTTTTAAATGAAGTTCTATAACCAAAGTTTAAAATAAGTTTTACTAACGTTCTATTATACAAGATATCAATAAATCATTTTTTACTTACTAAAAACGTGGTGAAGTACAATATAGGACTTCACTTACTAGAGTTATATAAATTAAAATTTGTAATATTTATACTAGTAGCTAATATTATACCTAAAAAACTTAGAACAAAGGGCAATCATTTTATTCCTGTAGGTAAAAACTCCGCTTCAAAGTACACTGAATTTGTAGGTAAAGTAAAAATAGCGTTATTTCAAAAATTTGAACCAGGACCTATAAAGAAGTCTTTTGTTAGGAAACCTATAAACAAACTCCCTACTGCTAAAATAATCAAAGGGAAATACATCAAAAATGATGATTCGTGTACTTTATTAAGTAAAATTCTGTGGGTATTTGGATTATTAATAAATGTTAAATAAATTAACCTAAACGAATAAAAAGCAGTAAAAAAAACAGATGTATTCCCTAACCAGCAAGCGAATGATTTATATGTTAACTCAATATTAGAGTACCTAAACACTTGACTTAACTCTAAAATAAAATCTTTTGAATAAAATCCTGTTAAAAATGGAAATCCTGTTAAAGCTAATGTTCCTATTAACATTACAGAATAAGTTAAAGGTAGGAAATTAATCAAGGAGCCCATCTTACGTATATCTTGCTCATCTGAGATAGCATGGATAACAGATCCTGCACATAAAAAAAGTAAGGCTTTAAAAAAAGCGTGGTTAGATAAATGAAACATAGTCACAGCATAATTGGATAAACCACAGCAGAAAACCATGTAACCTAATTGACTACATGTAGAGTATGCTATAATTTTTTTGAGATCATTCTGAAACACGCCGACCATAGACGCAAAAAATGCAGTTAAAGAACCAAATACAACCATTAAAAATAAAATAAAGGGAGTAAACTCAAACAACGGTGAAAACCTAACTAATAAAAACACACCTGCGGTCACCATAGTAGCTGCGTGAATTAATGCAGATACCGGCGTAGGTCCTTCCATCGCGTCAGGAAGTCAAGTGTGTAATCCTAATTGAGCAGATTTACCAACGGCGCCTAAAAACAGAAAAAATGATATTGTCGTCAGTGAATGTAGTTTTAATCCTAAAAAGTAAATGTAAGAATCTAAAAATAGAGGAATCATAGGAAAAATTAATGAATACTCAACAGATCGAAAAACATAAAAGGTTAAAAAAATACCTATACTTAATGAAAAGTCACCAATACGATTTACAAGGAGAGCCTTTAATGCGGATTGATTAGCTCAATAACGTGTATGTCAAAAGTTAATAAGAAGATATGATGAGATTCCAACACCTTCTCAACCTAAAAACATTTGAACTAGATTATCAGCTGTTACTAACATCAGCATAAAAAAAGTAAAAATTTGTAGGAAGGCCATAAATCTAGGACTATGTGGATCATTTTCCATGTATTTGATAGAATATAAGTGAACCAGCGTAGAAACTATAGTTACTACTAATAACATTACACATGTTAAACTATCGAATAGAAATCCCCAAGATATCGAAAAAATACCAGAAGTAATTCAGTTAGTTAAAATTAGGTAACAAGGTGTGTTTGTAAACCCAACTTCATAAAACGCGAGTAAAGACATCAGCATAGATCCCGTTACACACGCAGTTGAAAAAATACCTGCTCCATATCGACCTAAAAATCGACCTAAAAATCCTGTTATTAAGGATCCTAACAACGGTAATGTTAAAATTAATAAGTACATTAGTTATTTATTGTTAAAAGTTCTCAAATTTAAAAATTTAGGTTTCAAAGGAATTGAATCTAATACATTCAAGTCACAGTAAAGTGTATTATAATATAAAACTTTTGCTAGTTTCTGATTTATTAAGTCAAAATCAAATGTAGCATGAGTTGTAAAAGTAGGTAGAATATTTTTTTCAAAAGAGGTTCTAATTTCTATAATATTTTTATTCAGTAAATTAGCTAAAGAAGTTTGTTTTAAATGAAGTTGTTTTTGTAGATAATTGAATGATTCATTATTCATAACTACAATTTTTTTTCGTACTTTTAATGATTTAACAAATACGGGTAAAAAAACATGAGCTATTATACTGTACAAGAAGAAGAAAGAGAAAAATAATCAAAAAATTTGAGGGAAAGCTATTGTAAAGTCTAATTGAGGCATAGAATAATATTAGTGTTAGTGCATATCAAGCACATCATTTAAATAAATACAAGTCAACAAAGTAAATACATAAGCTTGCAACGCCGCTATACCTAACTCTAAACCAATTAAAATAAGCAATAAAGCTAAAGGTATTATATGAAAAAATGCTAAAAGACCGCCAGCTTTTAACATGGTTCAAGAAAAACCGGCAATTATTTTTAGTAATGTGTGACCAGACGTCATATTTGCAAATAAACGAATAGATAATGTAAAAACTTTTATGATATAAGAAACAATTTCTATCGTAACTAGTAAAGGCATTATAACTAAAGGTACTCCCTTTGGTAAAAATAATGAAAAAAATTTAAAACCATGGGTACGTACTCCTATTATATTAATTCCTATAAAAATAGATAAAGCTAACGTAAATGTAAAAATAATGTGACTAGTTACTGTAAAACTATAAGGTACCATGCCTACTAAATTACAAAATAATAAGAGTGAATGTAAAGTTAAAACAAAAGGGAAATAGATTTCTCCTTTCGAACCTAAATTATCTCTTACAATATTACTTGTAAGATTATAAAAGGATTCCTGAGCTAATTGCCAGTTACTAGGTATTAGAGTTACTTTATAAAAACTTAGAACTAGTCAAAAAATACAGATAAATAATGAAATTGCTAAAAATAATGAGGAATTAGTTAGAGATATATTCAATCCTAGCAAAGTTAAAGGTAAAATTGTAACTATTTCAAATTGTTCTAAAGGGCTGTTGATAAAGAAAGTTGACATATTTATAGTGTAATTATTTATTTTGTCAGGAGAAGAAGGATTTGAACCCTCAACCATTAGTTTTGAAAACTAAAGCTCTACCAATTAAGCTATTCTCCTCTAATTTTCAGGTAAAAAATATATAGTTGATGGTACAATATCAATATTATTAAAAAAGTTAAAGTTTATGTATTCTGTAGTAGATTTTGAGGAAATGTAGTTAAAATTCTTGTTTAAAAAATTATTATTTGTCAAGTTAGTTATATATTTTACTTGAAAAAAACAGTTATTAGTTTTATTAAAATATTTTATTTTATTTTCAAGGAAGTTTGTGTGTATTAAAAGTTCTATGTATGTATAAAAATAAAATTTACGAAGAGTTATCTTAAAAACATCTAAGGAAGGTTTCTGAGTTGACTTAAACTCTGTTATCAATAAGGAATTTAAATAATAATTTGAATTTTTATCTAAATTATAAAAAATATCTATTTTATTTAAGGAGGGTAGTACTTCTTTTGAAAAAAAATATTTATCAATTATATCGTATTTATCAATTAAATGATGATTAGATTGTAAACGAGGTTTAAATGTTAACATATTACTATAAATTTGAGTTGATTTGGAAATAACCAGACTCGAACTGGTAATCTTATGTATGCAAAACATATGTTTTTCCAATTAAAACTATATTCCCTCTTTAAAATACAAGTATATTCAATGATTTGAAAAACAATAAGAAACATCTAAGGAAAAAAACACATATAGAGGGAAAGAGGGGGAAGACCCCCCCTCCCCCCTCCCCTCCCCTAGGTAATATACTTAGGTAGGTAGGCATGGGTAGTGGGTAATACACTGGAACTATGGTGACATGGGTAGCTATGCTAGGTATAGTAATATACTTAGGTAGGTAGGCATGGGTAGTGGGTATGGAGAAGAGGTGGCTGAGTGGTTTAAGGCGGTAGACTGTAAATCTACTAATATAACATTATCATAGGTTCGAATCCTATTCTCTTCAAGATAGATACTTTAAATTCGCACTATAGTATTATATACTGTGCGTTTTTAGTTTAATTGGATAAAACACCAATCTTCTAAATTGGATATTAGAGGTTCGAATCCTCTAAAACGTAAATATATATATATATATATTTTGAAACATATTAAATAATGTAATTACTGAAGAGAATAGGATTCGAACCTACGATACCTATGATAGATATGACAGTTTAGCAAACTGTTACCTTAAACCACTCAGCCACCTCTTCCAGTGTATTATTACCTAGGGGAGGGTCATTTTTTCTTTTTCCCTCTATATGTGTTTTTTTCCTTAGATGTTTCTTATTGTTTTTCCTGATAGCTTAATTGGTAGAGCATATGGCTGTTAACCATTGGATTGTAGGTTCAAATCCTACTCAGGAAGAAAAATTAAAAGGTAATTAACTCAAAAGGTAGAGTATTTCGTTTACATTGAAAAAGTTAAAGGTTCAAATCCTTTATTACCTAGCTTAGTTGAAAATGATAGTGTTTATAGCTTAATTGGATAAAGTATTAAACTACGAATTTAAAGAGTGGAAGTTCAAATCTTTCTAAACACAACTATGTAATAAGAGTGTATAGCTTAGTCTGGTAAAGCACTAAACTTTTAATTTATCTATCTTAGGTTCAAATCCTAATACACTCAGTAATAATATTGATATTATACCGCGAATGAAACCTTACAATGTTTATTTACAAGAATTTATTACTCGAACTTCTTACGTTTTATTTAGTTATATACTTAGTTGTACTTTACTTTTTAATAATATTGAAATATTTTTTTTATTTGAAGTGTCTCCATTCTTGATTATATTTGAGGGAAAAAGATTGATATTAACACAAATAACCCAATTGTTTGTTATTATTCAGTACTATGTTATAGTTATTGGGATGGTATTTCCCGTTTTTTTATTTATGTACCATATTAACTACTTTTTTAGGAGTAGTTGATATGCATACCAAATAAAATTGTATACTCATTTTACAATAATTTTTACAATAATTTTTACAATAATTTTTATAGTAACACATTCCCTTGTTTTACCAAATGTAATATCATTTTTTCTATTTTGAAAAACTCTTACATTTGACTCTGTTATAAAAATTGAACCTGAGATAACATTATTTAGTTACATTACATGAACTATGAACTTTAAATTTATATTTACGTTCTTGACTACGGCTGGTTTCAAGTTGATTTATGTTATATCTTATTTTTCAACTATAAAATCTATGTACCACTTTATTTATTTACATAAACGTACTTTATTTTTCGTTATAATATCTATACTTTTTCTTTTAACGCCTCCAGATTTTTTTCTTCAGCTAACATTTATATTTATCTTATTTATCTTATTTGAGTTAATTACATTTTACCTTTGTATAAAAATGTATAATTTTTATAAATGTACCTTCAATCATTAAACTACATGCCTACTATAAAACAACTACTTAAAAACCCACGAAAAAAACCCACGAAAAAAACCCAAAACTCGATTTTAAATTTCTCTCCTCAAAAAAAAGCTGTATGTGTTCGAGTTTATACTACTAATCCTAAAAAACCTAACTCAGCTGAACGTAAGATTGCAAAAGTAAGGTTTCCAAATGGGGTACATATTATTGGATATATACCTGGAGAAGATCATAATCTTCAAGAACACTCAGTTGTTTTGATTAGAGGAGGACGTGTCAAAGACCTTCCAGGAGTACGTTATCAATTTGTTAGAGGAGTTTACGACTTACAACCAGTTCAAAAACGTAAAAAATCACGTTCGAAATATGGTATGAAAAAAGCTTCTATCGTTTAGCGGTTAAAGACAGTGCCTTTTCGAGGCATAAACGTAGGTTCAAATCCTACTAGAAGTATAACGGGATAGAGTAAGTCGGTTTAACTCATTAGGCTCATGATCTAAAGTCGTAGGTTCGAATCCTACTCCCGTAAAATATGAAAATAATGCGTTATAGTTCAATAAAACATGAGAAAACCTCTACTATTTCTCGGTATAATCAAAAAAATGTATTATCTCAGTCTTGCATAAACACTATAAATTCATATTTTTCGTCTACGAATTTGAACTATAGTTTACTTTCATATTTTTTAAACAATAATTCTATTTTTCTAAACCAAAAAACCCTTAGTAAATTAATTTTGGAAGAAAAAGCTATTTCTTTTATTATATCTAAATGGTTAATTAAGTATTACCATAAAAATTATTAAATTGGGTGAGTAAACCATAAAAAATAAGTATAAAATAAATTAAAAGAGTTTGATCCTGGCTCAGAATGAACGTTTATAATTAGCTTAACACATGCGAGTTAATATTTTTTATGTTTAAAAAATATAGCGAACGGGTGAGTAAAACATAGAAATTTACCCTAAAATGAATTAATAAAATTTACTTGTTTTAGGAAAGGTCTATGCAAGATTAAGTTGTTGGTACGTAAAGCGTACCAAGCTCACGATCTTTAGTTGGCCTTTGCGGGTGATCAACCACACTGGAATTGAGATACGGTCCAGACTCTTTAAAGAGGCAGCAGTGAGGAATCTTGGGCAATGAGCGAAAGCTTGACCCAGCTAAATTATGTGTGTGAAGAAAACAGTTAGTTGTAAAACACTTTATCAAAATAGAAATAATGATTTAAATTTTTAAAAAAGTCCTGGCTAATTTCGTGCCAGCAGCCGCGGTAAAACGAGAAGGGCTAACGTTATTCGGATTAATTGGGCGTAAAGCATATGTAAACTGAAAATTACTTAATTAAATAAAAATTTAAAACTAATTTTATTCATATTTATTAAAAAATTTTTCTAGAGTTTAGAAGTAAGTTGTAGAACTTTAAATGTAACGGTAAAATGTGTTGATATTTAAAAGAATCTCAAAAGCGAAAGCATCAACTTAGGCTAAAACTGACGTTGAAGTATTAAAGCGTGGGTAGCAAAGGGGATTAGATACCCCCGTAGTCCACGCCGTCAACGATGAGTGTTAATTTTTGAAAAAATCAGAATTATAGTTAACACGTTAAGCACTTCGCCAGGGAACTACGATCGCAAGATTAAAACTCAAAGGAATTGACGGGGACCTATACAAGCAGTGGAGCATGTGGTTTAAATCGACAATACGCGCGAAACCTTACCAACTTTTGCATACGTGTACAGGTGTTGCATGGCTGTCGTCAGTCCGTGCTGTGAAGCGTTTGATTCATTTCAACAAACGGACGAAACTCTTATGTAAAACTATTACAGACCGCTAAAGATATTTTAGAGGAAGGAAAGAACGACGTCAAGTCCTTATGACCCTTATAAGTTGGGCTACTTTCATGTGCTACAATAATTATTTCAAAAAGTAACAAAATGTAAATTTTAGTAAATCTTAATAATAATTGTTTTCTGATTGTTTTCTGCAACTCGAAAACATAAAGCTGGAATTGCTAGTAATCGTAAATTAGAATGTTACGGTGAATTCGTTCTTAGGTCTTGTACACACCGCCCGTCACGCTATGGAAATTCCAGGTATTTGAAGATTTAAACTTTTTAGATTTATAATACAGGAACAACTGAAGTGAAGTCGTAACAAGGTAGCCGTAGGGGAACCTGTGGCTGGAAAATAAAACCAATTTAACCACCCAATCAAAAACCTTATTAAATATGTTAACACAAGCAAATTGTATAACAATTTCAACCTTTTTATTTCTAATTAGTATTCTAGGCATTTTTTTAAACCAAAAAAATATCTTAATTATGCTAATGTCTTTAGAAATGATGTTTCTATCCGTTAGTTTTAACTTTATTTTTTTATCTATCTACTTAGATGACTTACTAGGACAAATTTTTGCATTGTTAATTTTAACAGTTGCTGCAGCTGAATCATCCATTGGTTTAGCTATTTTAGTTGTGTACTATCGTATTCGTAGTAATATTACAGTAGAACTAATGAGCTTAACAAAGGGTTAG